TTAAAAAGTATTCTTTTTTCTTTCCTTTTCAGCTCATTTATATTTAAATCTATTTTTCTATTTTTTTTGGCTCGGCTAAGTTGCATAGCCGAGCCATTCCTTTTATGATACTGAAAAGGCAAATTTAATAAAATAAAAAAAAAGAAACCTATTCACCAAGAAAAAGGAGAGAGAGGGATTCGAACCCTCGATAGTTCTTTGTTTCGAACTATACCGGTTTTCAAGACCGGAGCTATCAACCACTCGGCCATCTCTCCGAAAGAGAATTTCTATTTTCTTTTTTTTTGTCCACCGAATGAAACATAGCGATATAAGTTGATACCATTACTATCGATATAAAGATATATATGAGGAATCTATAGGTCTATCTTTCTGTCTATATAGATGCATGATCTAGTGTTCTCACTTTTTGGAAAGTGAAAAAACTGTGATTCATGGTAAAATCCATCCACGATGCAGTTTTTTTTTTTCATTTTTTGGCTGATAAAGAGATCAAACGGTATATAATTCTTTTATTGGTAGATTGGAGGATTTAGAAATATGACTATTGCTTTCCAATTGGCTGTTTTTGCATTAATTGTTACTTCATCAATCTTACTGATTAGTGTACCCGTTGTATTTGCTTCTCCTGATGGGTGGTTGGGTAATAAAAATATTGTATTTTCTGGTACAACATTATGGATTGGATTAGTCTTTCTGATAGGTATCCTTAATTCTCTTATCTCTTGAACCTATTTGTTCTAGATCCAAAAATGACTCCTACCCGAATTCTTTCAGATTACGAGACATCTTAAAATTCAATATTATATTAAGTTATAAATTCCAAAAATGCAAATAACGAAAAAAAAAAATTATAAAAATTAGCGGGGGGTCAAACTTATTGTATTTGTCTTTGTTTTGTAAGATTTTGAAAATAAAAAATATATATATATATATAATTATCTAAAACTATGTATATAGAAATAAATTATGTATATATAAATAAATATGTATTAAATTATTATACATTATATATTAATTATATAATGTATAATAATTTAATAGAAATATAGACTAAAGTTGTACATATATAATAAATATTATACATATAATATTTGTATAGATAAATATCGATGTAAATAAAAGAAACATTTTTTAAAATAATATAATAAAAAGAATTTATAAAAAGAAATGTAGAGTATTTGGCCTAGTTCAGTTCGGCACAAATAGGATCCATACATTGCGTATCACGAACAAAAAAAGGTGCGGATATAGTCGAACGGTAAAATTTCTCTTTGCCACGGAGAAGATGCGGGTTCGATTCCCGCTATCCGCCCAGGATACAGGATAATGGGTTAATGTATTTACTTTAATAAGATAAAGTAAAGTATAGTTGATCACGATAGTATATCGGTTCTACCCCCCCCCCAAAAAAAAAAAAGAAAAAAAGGTAATTAATGACTGGTTATACAGAATAAAACTCAAATTTTTGTAAAAAAAAGTTGCGGAGACGGGATTTGAACCCGTGACCTCAAGGTTATGAGCCTTGCAAGCTACCAAACTGCTCTACCCCGCGCTAAAGAGAAGAACTGGGAACTATTGGACAAAGAAGGATTGAATGGGCCCCTTGACCATATCTGTACAAAATAGAATATCCCATTTCTACAGAATGGTAAAGGGGTCCTCTATGATCAATGATCATTCATATAAAAAATGAAAATTAAAGGATATTTTAATCCTTACCAACTCGATCTTGTTGCTCCGGGTAAAAAACATGCATGAACCATTTCACGAAGTATGTGCCCGGATAGCCCAAAATCTCGATAGTTAGCTCTCGGTCTTCCGGTTGAAAAACAACGTCGATGCAGGCGTGTAGGTGCACTATTACGTGGTGGAGATTGTAACTTTCCATGAATTTCCCATTTATCACTCAAGGATCGAACTTTGCTTATTTCTTTTTTTGAGGATCCGCGAATCAAATGATATTTTTGTTCCAATTTTTTCCTCTTCTTCTCCCTCTGACTCAAACTTTTTCTTGCCATAACGGTTCAATTCCTGTTAGTTTCAATGATACAATAGAAGTCGGATCCTAGATGTAGAAATATAAGAAAAGAAGGCGGGCCCCTTCTCCATCGAAAGAAATGATATTAGCGAGGCTACAATACATAAAATAAAGAATTAACCAAATTTGCCTGATGTAGAAGCAATCAAGAAAGCCGCATAAGTGAATATATAACCTACAGAAAAGTGGGCTAACCCGACCAATCTTGCTTGAACAATAGAAAGAGCCACCGGTTTATCTCTCCATCGAATCAAATTAGCCAAAGGTGTTCGTTCATGAGCCCAGGCTAAAGTTTCAATCAATTCCTGCCAATATCCACGCCAGGATATTAAGAACATAAATCCAGTAGCCCAAACAAGATGTCCAAATAAGAACATCCACGCCCAGACCGATAAACTATTCATACCGAAGGGGTTATATCCGTTGATAAGTTGTGAAGAGTTTAACCATAGATAATCT